TGGAAAAGTGCGGATTTTCAAGAACGGGAATCTTATGATATGTTAGGAATCCATTATGATACTCATCCACGACTGAAACGTATCTTAATGCCCGAAAGTTGGATAGGATGGCCCTTACGTAAGGATTATATTGCCCCGAATTTTTTTGAAATACAAGATGCTCATTGAATACCAAGAAAATAATCTTCATTTTGATAACTCCGGATAGGCAAAGAGTATTTCGATGTATGTTATCTTCAAAATCAAGCAAAGTCCGTGAGTTCTCATTCGTAATTTTAATGTGCTCAATTTTCCTATTCTAGTTTTTCTTCTTTTTGTGCTATCATTCAATTCTGGATTCATTGGAAATTCTCAAATGAAATTGGAGGGTACTTGTTTCTTGTTATTTGTGATCAACTGAACCAATAATCGGAATTCAAATGAAAATGAATTTCGAATTATGCACTTTGTACCTCGCGCATATCTTACAGGTACTCTTGAAGTTCGCTTAAGAAGAATGAGGAAATAGAATAGGAACAAAACGAACAAAAAAAAAATATACGATTTCATTTCGACTCTATCTAAAATCCATCGTGTATATTCCTATACATCAACTTATTAAGAATAGACTTTTGCTTGGTTGGGTCTGGTCTCTCAACCAACTAATTGAACCTTTCAATTCTGTATTGCATAGACATACCTGTATCAAGTCGTAACGTTCTTCTTGATCTTGAAGAAGAACAGACAGAGTAGGAGAACATAAACAAAAGAAAAAAGAAGAGAATCTAATTCGCAGATTTTATATATGATTTTCTATATGAGAGAATATTTTTAGCCTCTTTCTATAAATCTAGAACTTTTCGTCAGCGATTTTGAAATTGAAATGGAATAGAATACAAAGGATAACATGAGAGTTATAAATACTTCGATGGCTAAGTATGTATGCTAATTGATACTATTAATGAATATGGATATGGATTCATAAATTTGGATGTCGATCCATATCCATTATGTTGGATATATGAATGGATTTGGTGAATAAATACTCATACAACTGAATTATGTGCCAGGAACCAGATTTGAACTGGTGACACGAGGATTTTCAGTCCTCTGCTCTACCAGCTGAGCTATCCCGACTATTATATTTACGTAATATATCATCCGCATTTTATGATATGACTTCGTTCTATGTCAATTGAAAAATGAATTGATCTTACTTTGTGTGTACCTTATATAACACCAGACCCAAGTTGGGTTAATACAAAAAAAGATACACTCGGGTATATAACTTTGTGAAAGAAAAAACCGAATAAGAAAGAAAAAAAAATAGGCTAAAGAAAGCATTACCAAGTCAAATGTTTTTTTGGGGATAGAGGGACTTGAACCCTCACGATTTATAAAGTCGACGGATTTTCCTCTTACTTTCAATTTCATTGTTGTCACTATTGACATGTAGAATGGGACTCTATCTTTATTCTCGTGCCATTAAGCCTTTTTTTTTTTCAAAAAAATTTATCAGATCCTGGAGTAAATTTTTTTATAAATGATATAATCAATGAAGATTCGATTCTTTCGACCATCCAATCGATTCACATCACAAGAATTCTTTCATTTTGCATATAATCATCAAAATAAATATAGACTCGCGGCGTCTTAATACAGTTTGTATAGCGTTTGTACATATATCTATGTATATAGGTTGCCCCCTTTTTTTGAGTTTCAATTCCTTTACCTTTACCAACTCAACCAACGCAGTAAACTCTATTTGTTAGAACATCTCCCATTGAGTCTCTGCACCTATCCTATTCTTTTTGTATTCTTGCGTTACGAACTGCTGTTGGTTTTCGTAAAACAGGATTTGGCTCAGGATTACCCCATCTTAAATTCCAGGGTTTCTCTGAATTTGAAAGTTGTCACTTCGTATGTTTCCATACCAAGGCTCAATCCAATTAAGTCCGTAGCGTCTACCAATTTCGCCATATCCCCTTATGTTTTACTATGCTGAAATCAAAGCGGTGTTTTTTTTTTTTTCATACGAATTTCGGATTTCTATTTATATGTAAATCAAACCTCTATAAACTAAAAAAGTGGATCTTGTTGTTTGAATTTTTTGCCTATTTCTATTTTGTTTCATTTTGTTTAATGTCTATTGGATACCCAAAGCCGACACCCACATTTGATACAACTCAAAATGATTCTATCATTTCTGTTTATGCAATTCAATAGAAATTGATACATGTTGTAATATATATATATGCCTCCCTTAATTATCATTAATATTTTGATTTTTTTTGATGTAATTTGAAATACTTGAACGGTCGATTCCTTTTTTTTGTCTTTAACTTCTGAGAAAATAACTCAAAAAAGGTATTTGATACAATATCAAATATTTTGTATCTAGTTATCCAAAATATTAATCATTGATTATAGCTAAAACGAAACTAATTATTTCACAGTAAGTTTTCAATTTTTTATTAAAAATATTGTAATTAGTTAGAATTTTGAATTCTTTAGAATTCCTAGAATTCTAATACATTAACATTTTCAAATACCTTATTGAAAGAAGTTTGCCTTAAGTGTTGATAAACAGAAAATGGATATCCATTTTGTATCACTCAAATTGTTTTATATAAAAAAATTCTAATAATATAATTTCGAATAAATAATCGAAATAATAATCATTATTTTCTAAAATATTGATCAATATGAAAAGAGAGGAATCTATAGTTATTGCTATTATGAATAGCTAATATAATTCATATTAATCAAACATATTAATCAAAAAAAAAAAAGATTGTATTAGTTTACGATGCATACACAATTTACGATGTATACACAATTTTTGCTCTATTTGAGCCCGCTTAGCTCAGAGGTTAGAGCATCGCATTTGTAATGCGATGGTCATCGGTTCGAATCCGATAGCCGGCTTTTGTCTATTTGGTTTGATTTTCACATGATTGAGAGTGTATTTTTGAAATCACAGAACATTGAAACGGCTTTCCCTTTTTTCCAAGGGTTGCCGACCTATCATATGCCCCATTTCAATTAGCAAAAAAATAGTAAGAAGTCCGTTTCGGACGAACAAAATAAAATGATTCTAATTTCTAATAAATTTCTATTGATCTAATAAATTTCTATTGATCTAATAAATTTCTATTGATATGATATAGAAATTTATATGATATAGATATATAAATTAATATAGAAAGAAAACGATTTCTATACATAAATAAAAAATACATAAATAAAAAAAAATGGTCATTTTAGTACTCCAATTCAATCCATTTATTTCTTAATTCTTTTTAGGACAATACTTCATTGTATTATTGGATTTCATCTCGCTTAATTTATCAAATTATTTAGTTCAGTTTGTTTATGTCCAAACAAAAAAGGAGTCTTCATGTCGCGGTATAGGGGGCCTCGTTTCAAAAAAATACGTCGTCTTGGAGCTTTACCGGGTCTAACTAGTAAAGGGCCTAGAGCCGGAAGCGATTTTAGAAACCAATCGCGCTCTGGGAAAAAATCTCAATATCGTATTCGTTTAGAAGAAAAACAAAAATTGCGTTTTCATTATGGTCTTACAGAACGACAATTACTAAAATATGTTCGTATAGCCGGAAAAGCCAAGGGGTCAACAGGTCAGGTTTTACTACAATTACTTGAGATGCGGTTGGATAACATCCTTTTCCGATTAGGTATGGCTTCGACTATTCCCCAAGCCCGCCAATTAGTTAACCATAGACATATTTTAGTTAATGACCGTATAGTAAATATACCAAGTTATCGCTGCAAACCCCACGATATTATTACGGCGAGCCATGCTCAAAAATCTAGAGATATGATTCAAAGTTATCTTGATTCATCCCCTCATGGGGAAGTTCCAAAACATTTGACTCTTCACCCATTCCAATATAAAGGATTAGTCAATCAAATAATCGAAAGTAAATCGATTGGTTTAAAAATAAATGAATTGCTAGTCGTAGAATATTATTCTCGGCAAACTTAAACCTAACTCAACTAAAAAGAGGTTTGGACAACTTTATTACTCCTACCCTCGTTCCTTCCCATAAAGGAAAGGAACTAAAAAAGGACGCAGAATAAAGTGCTTATTCAGGGAATAGTAATAACAAATCAATATCAAAAGTACCGAGGGTTCGAGTTCGACTTTGAGTATGGGTTGTTCTTTGCTACATTGGCTTCATTAAGATTGGTAAATTAGTTGAGGGTACGGAAAGAGAGGGATTCGAACCCTCGGTAAACAAAAGCCTACATAGCAGTTCCAATGCTACGCCTTGAACCACTCGGCCATCTCTCCTACGTAATGATTATGCCCCATCAACCGAATCGATAGCGAGCTTTTACTTTACTGAAAAAATAAATTCGAAAAAAAGTATGAAAAAATCAAAAGAGGAAAGATATCGATTTTTTAGATATCCATTTATGTGATCTAGTGCTCCCATCCTTTTCAGATAGTTTGACACAAATTCAATCAAAGCGTAAGGAATCAACTGATCGGTCTATCTATTTTTTTTTCTTCAATTTCGAGATGAGATGGGAATCAGACTAGGACCTCTTCATTCTTATACTCGTCAACTAGATTTGTATGAAATCGAAACTATTTCTTATTATTTTATTTAATTCCGGTTGTTAAAGTAAAAAAGAATTGGGAGTTTTCAAATTTGCAAAATTATGTTTTTATGTTATTTCGTGGTGTCCAATTCCTTTGTTTGGGGGGAATCATTTTCTTACGAAAGGTAATGAAAAGAATTTTAGAGTGGATTGCTATCTATGACTAAATCAAGTATAAATGGAAATTTTATTGATAAAACCTTTTCAATTGTAGCCAATATCTTATTACGAATAATTCCGACAACTTCAGGAGAAAAAGAGGCATTTACCTATTACAGAGATGGTGTGATTTGATCATTAGTTTACATATCTTTTCGATCTCAATTTTATTTACCGCCTCAGTCTTATAAGACTGCTGCATGATTTCGGAATAGAAAAAAAAATGAAATAAATCTACGCTTTTTGAAGGTGAGGTTTGTAAAAAAAAAACAATTCCTTCTGTCGTGTATCCCCGATTAATGCAGCCTCAGATGCTTGAATTACCGATTCTAGTAGTGAGCCAGAGGTTAAACTTATGAATCTGTATTGCGGTGCGAGTCAACCCTCATCCATTAGAATCAATAGGAGTAGAGGAGAAAAAGCACTACACCTAGAAATCAACAATACGCAGACTTTGGTCGAAATGATCGCCTTCCTTATCGATAGCGAAACTAAAATGGTTGGGACAACAAACATCCATCTCGTTCCTATTTTGGATACCTGTATAACCATCGAAGACTGTTGAAGTGACCAATTCCTGGAAAGTAAAGGGCGTAGGGGACAAAGAAATTGTTGAAGTTACCATTTTTTTATTTAAGATTAAGATCACCCCATTTGAGGTTAAAAAAATCTTTGGCAGTAAGGTTGGCTAGAGATTTCTTGTAAAAACACTAGCCCCACTCAGTCCATAACGAGAATTTTGCACTCTTTTTTGATTCCATGTATCATTTTTCATTATGCACCTAAGGGAGGAGCCATATGAGGTGAAAATCTCACGTATGGTTCTGGAACGGAGATTCTTAAAAATGAAGACGACCGTAACGGATGTCGGCTCAATCCGAAGGAAATTATGCAGAAGCTTTACAGAATTATTATGAAGCTATGCGACTAGAAATTGATCCTTATGATCGAAGTTATATACTCTATAACATCGGCCTTATTCACACAAGGAACGGAGAACATACGAAAGCTTTAGAATATTATTTTAGAGCACTCGAACGAAACCCCTTTTTACCACAAGCTTTTAATAATATGGCTGTGATCTGTCATTACGTGCGTCTATCTCCACTATAGAAAGAAAAGAGGAAAGAGAAAAGAGTAGTAAATACTCTCAAAAAATAGGTTTTTCTACATAAGCATCGTCCACAAAACGATTTTTATCAGCTGTAGCAAAGCAAATAAAGGAACTTCTTTGAAGTCGAAATCGGAAGAAATAGATATGCCCCGATACTTTCTTCTCTATTCTATGGATAAAGGATCCAATTGATAAAGAAAGCACCGTCAAGATCAATTAGTGATGTTTTTGGAGGATACAATAATAACTGCTTACTTAATTGAAGTCATGATACAAGTTAGGAATCGACGTATGTAATAAAGTTGATCCACTAAGGTATTGAGCAGCGGTGTAGCATCAGATCCCAAAGATAGTAAGTCTTTTTTTTTTTCTGTCTATTTTTATTTTTAATTCTATTAGAAATTATAAATAGAAAGAAAATTATATAAAAATATAGGAAAGTAATATGAAGAAAAGATTTTTTCTAAGATTCTCTATAAAATCCGTTTTTCTATGAAACCGAGATAGTTACCTTTGAGAAACTTCTAGCAATATTGTAAATGCCTATGTTGAGGGTGGGAGAAAAGATAAAACAAAAAAATTCATTATTATTAATATGAAACAAAATTTCAGTTTGAAACTCATACAATTAATCTCTTTTTGTTAACCCGATACAAAAAACAAGGGGGAGAAATCTCTGAGAAATCTCATTCTATTAGAATGGTGTAGATTTAAAAAACGGGATACCACAAGAATTGTGAGCCGTATGAGTTAGGAAACTCTCAAGTACGGTTCTCGAGGAAGGAATTGAACAGCCTATTCTGACCGGGGGGAACAAGCCATTCGACAGGGAGATTCTGAAATTGCGGAGGCTTGGTTTGATCAAGCCGCTGAATATTGGAAACAGGCTATAGCGCTTACTCCCGGTAATTATATTGAAGCCCAAAATTGGTTGAAGATCACAAGGCGCTTCGAATAAAAGCCCTCTTTTTTTATTTATTAGTCTGATTAGTCAAATGTCAAAGAAAAGGGATCTTTTTTAGGACAAAAACAACCAAAGAATTTCATTATATCCTTTCACAAAGAGCATTTTTCTATTTCGTATGGTATATAAACGATAGGCAGAAGTATAAACGATATGCAGATAGAGTCGAATATATATATATATTTCTTTGCAATGATCCATGCCTGTTTTCATGGGATTTGGGATAGACTAAGAAGAAATAAATATGTCTATGTTGGGGGTAATGGAAGATATAATGTAACGACATCTAAGAACATCTAATTGAGATGTTAATAAATACACCGGGTTGCATAAAAAAATGATTTTTGGATCAACACAAAGACCCGAAAGGATTTTATACGCTAAAAAAGGTCCGTTGTGCGCCGAATGGCTATGTCATAATAGATCCGAACACTTGCCACGAATCGACTTCTAGATCATAATTGCTCGAGTGAATAACTAAAAAAAAGGATGGGAGATTGCGGAAAATCAAAAAATTAGAAGGAGCTCTCAGAGATTCATTAATTATTTGACTGTTGGCGGGTTTCTTTATATGTGTTGTCCGGAAAGAGGAGGACTCAATGATTATTCGTTCGCCGGAACCAGAAGTAAAAATTTTGGTAGATAGGGATCCCAT